CTGATGTATCAATTTGTCTTTTCTCATGTCATTAGGAAAAGAAAATACAATTTGGAGATTCAAATCGTTCATGAATTCGCAGCCAGCAAGCAACAGTTAACGGTTCAAATTTGTCATAAATTTAGACCTTTGCGAATGAAAATCCACATTTGATTTGTCAATAGTCAATAGAAAGTGAGAGAAGTTGGCTATTTTGAGATGGGTGGATCCAATCCAATCAAAAGGTGGGAAGGATTTCTTTTATAATTAGGAAAGAAAAGGGTTAGAAGTTAAGAAAAACGGAACTCAAGGTGCAAATCCAATAAAAGAAAGTTCCGTACTGCGTCATAGATTTTCTATCATTTTGGCGGCATGGCCGAGTGGTAAGGCGGGGGACTGCAAATCCTTTTTCCCCAGTTCAAATCCGGGTGTCGCCTGATCAACAAAACAAAAGAAAAGCCTCGAAATATCTTCTTCTGTTCGGTTGATATAACTCGCCGAAGGATTTCCCAGCAGAACTGGTATCTAGGATTTAAGGAAATATTCTAGAAATATTCTAATGGTAGACGGGTTATCAAGACTTCGAGATTCCACTAATCACTAATCGCTGTACTACTAATCTAGTGTCGAATGGCTGGACCTTGAATTAGATTGGAGAGCCTGGATAGGAAAAAAATTCGATTACAATAGTGGTGGGGGGGGACAGAAGATACTTTATATACGACATATACGACGGACTTCCAAAAACTTCTCAGTCCTCAGGTATCCAATCAATATTCGAGTGGATGGATAATTCACTTTGAATTTAAATTCTAGTAAAGGGCAAAAGAAAAAGAGAAACAATTTCTTTTCAGCAACCCCTAATCAAGAATATACTTCTACTGTCTCCCTATTCTTTCACAGAGAAAAATGGAAAGGGTACGAATTCTATCAAATGGGATTTTAGATAAGGATTATCCGCTTTTTTTTACTTATTTACTTTTACTTATGAGGATCAACAAAACTTATTATTCCTATGCGTTCCATTAGGAGCATTCCCCCGAGATGTTACTATGTATTTTGCTTATGTTTCATCTTTGCTGATTGGAAATCATCATATAGGAATTTTTTTTTAATAAAAAATAGGTGGATTTAGTGAATTGGTTTATCAATAGTGTTCGATCAGAATCCCCTTTTGACTCTGCGCCCCCGATTCCACTATACTATTATTAGTGAGGAATGATGGAATAACTCCTTCATAGTTATAGAAATAAGGGGACATAATTCACATGGATATAGTAAGTCTCGCTTGGGCTGCTTTAATGGTAGTCTTTACATTTTCCCTTTCGCTCGTAGTGTGGGGAAGAAGTGGACTCTAGGGGTATTACTAATTGAGTTGGGGAATCAAACAGTATCAACTGTTTTCTAGATCGTTTTGCAACGCGTTTTGAACTATTTCAAACGAAAAAAAAAGATCTTCATTTCGAATTCCATTGGATTCGGATGAAGTAATGTATTATATGAATCATACTCTTCAATTAAAGAGATATTTCTCCTATCTTTGTATTTCGAAAGGGATCTAAATGATAGGAAATTTAGTCCAATCCAATTTTTCCTAAATTTTGTATTTCAATCGAGGAGCTCTTACCAGGCTTCTAGGTGGATACTAAGAAAGACCCGACCTTTTTATTATTATTTGATTTGTTTCCCTGTTTACTGTTCCAAGAATTCAAAGAAGAAGTAGTTTTGTTAAGTGTATACGCACTTTCTATGAGAAAGTGTATAAACATAGCGGTTGTCTAACGAGATAATATAGATAGGAGGATCTTCCCTCAGGCGAGCGGCATATCGCACATTTACCAACTGCTTTCTAATTTTAGAAATTTTATTTATGCTTTATCGACTCACATTTCATATCATGGTTCCAGGGGTTAACTTAAGGTTTACTCTTCCTTTTCGAACTCCGAGAAGTGCCCATGAAATTCCTGTTGATGGTTCAATCAATTACTTCTTCGGAATGTTTACTAATAATTTTTTTATTAATAGAAATCCCTATCGTTTTTCCTTTATTGATTTATTTCTTTTGATAGATACCGAGATTTGTATTGAACATCAGAAAAAATATAGTAACTAGTAATTAGAACCCTAAGACATAAGAATAAGAGTAAAACTATTATTTCAGATTGATCGAAACAAATACAAATAGGTGTAGCAAATAAATACAATTGGGTGCTATGTCAATTCCATATACATATATGGAATTGAGATCCACATACATACATACATATATAATATTGTATAATAATTGTATATTAAGCTAGATTTAGCCTCTACCTTTATTCTAGAGTACAACTTTATACACTACAATAATACCAATAGATCATATGGTCGAAAGATTCATCTATTTCTTTCTACCATACGATCTATCTATTAGAATACTGCGGATTATAGTCCGCTTATTTTTATTTCATTTAAGTTTCGTTTAAGACGCAAAAATTGGAATCCTTTTCATTTTATTTCGGCAATTTTTGATAAGAACTCAGAAGTCAAGTTTAATTCAAATTTCAAATTAATGATTAATTAATTATTTTGACTGATTGTTTTTACGTAAATGATAAGTAGAAAGGCGGTAGGAACTAGAACGAATAGTGCAGTAGCAACAAATGCAAGAATATTTACTCCCATAAGAATATTTACTCCCATAATCTAATCTTTTTTTTACTTCGCAATAACTCGGGATTTAGTCCCATAGCTTTAACTTGTAAATTCAATGAATGAATTCCCTCTTAATCTCGCTGGTTTTGAATCGGATGAATATCATGAATAACAATATCTGAGCTGTCAAATCAATTTGTCGTCGAAAATGGAATAGTATAACATAGGAAGTTTTTTTATCCATACCGAATCCCAGCTCGGATTCCGGACCCAATCCCAAATTCCTTTATTCCTTTATTTATCGTCCGTTTCCGTTCTTTTTTTTCTATAATCTACTCTATGTACAATGATCTGATGAAGTATCATCAGATTGCCCTTCCACTTCCATTAGTCACATAGTTACAAATCAAAACAAGAAAGAAACTAATTTATTATTCCATTGCTAAGAGGCCCTCTGTCTTTTACCCCCTTCCGTAGATTATTAGCGCTGGGTATATATCAAAGGCTCGGCGTGCAATTTGAATGCAATCAATTTTTTAATTAGTAATTGAGGTTATACAAAACCGGGGCCATAAAGAGAAATTGTTTAATCTAGAAAAGTCTTCTAATTCTCTTAGTCTTAGGGGAATTTTGTTAAATTCATTTTTTATTGTGAATTCCATTTGTGTATGTGTGCCCTCTCCAAAAAAAAGAACATAGTATTCTATTCCACGGATCGGGAACAATCGAAAAAAAGGATCCGGGATTTCTTGGAATACTTACTATAATGCTACGGATAATTGTATTAATCTGCCCATCTCCTACCGCAAAGAAAAGGGTCTTTTTTTTTGGGAATGAAATTCTGCCCCTGGCCCCCTTTCGAATTGATTGATGTATTTAGTGGATCCGTCGGGACTGACGGGGCTCGAACCCGCAGCTTCCGCCTTGACAGGGCGGTGCTCTGACCAATTGAACTACAATCCCAGAGAAATAAGGGATCTAGCAGAAATTTGGATTCTTTATCTCCGTATCGAGTATTTTTGAGGGGCGCGGGGATTATACGTGGTAGATTGGCGAATTTTTGGGCCGAGCTGGATTTGAACCAGCGTAGACATATTGCCAACGAATTTACAGTCCGTCCCCATTAACCGCTCGGGCATCGACCCAGGAGGATTCGCTTGTAAGACTATTGGGAATTCGTGATCAACTTCCTTTCCTAGTCCCCTACCCCCAGGGGAAGTCGAATCCCCGCCGCCTCCTTGAAAGAGAGATGTCCTGAACCGCTAGACGATGGGGGCCCACTTGTCTAACTGTCATGATACTATGATCATAGTATGAAGAGTTTTTTTTAATTGTCAATGTATGATTAGATCCGAGGAATCTTTCCGCTTTTCCTAATTGCAGATAACTTGTTGATTCGTCATTCATATTCATGAATCTCATTAGAATGGGAATTCTCTACTCTATCTCTATATCTATATATAAAATATAAATCTAGATATAGAAAAAAAATCTAAATCTATATTTATTTCGTCTAATATAAATATAAAAAAGTGTAAATAATACTAAAGTGTAAATAATACTAAAGTAACAAAGTAAAAGTATAGGGTTTTCGGGGAGTCGCTGGTCCAAAACAAAAAAGGGGGGTTAAGTTACACTTCTTTCGCTTTCATTCTTCCATTCATTTATTGTTAAGATGAGATAAGAATATCTCACAATAAAAGAAGGAAATTAACAACCAGTAAGCGTGATGAAAAAATTCTACTTGTCTTGTCTCCTAAAAAAAATTCAAAGCATTTTCGAGAATTTCTTCATCACAGGATTTGATGAAATACCTTGAAATTTATGTCGAATTGGTAGGTGTACGTGTAAGTGAACTTTATTCTGATGGAAATCAATTCATTCAATGAAAGAAAAGAAATTTGGTTCGGTCTTGAAACAATTCATTACATTTACCTTAGACTTGCTGGATAAATCGATTTTATTTTTCAATAAAAAGCCACTAGCAAGTATGAGTCTACCGTATGGACTTATGTATACTGTATATACATAATAGAATACTAATAATATATATTATAATATATATAATATTCTATATCTATATTCTATATCTATATACAAATATATATACATATAGATTGTATATATATTGTATCCACATAGTAACCCATTCAAGAATTCAATCAAATAAGCCCTTTTAACTCAGCGGTAGAGTAACGCCATGGTAAGGCGTAAGTCATCGGTTCAAATCCGATAAGGGGCTTCCATAAAACTCCGGTCGGAAGAATAGAGATATTTTTAATACTTGGAATAAAAACGGGAGAATACATTATTTAATAGAGTATTTTTATAAGTATAAAAGTTCAATAAATTGGAATTATTATGAATAATGATAAGTTACCTCTTGA